TTGGAACTAGGGTCTCAAATTTCTTTATAGAAGTATCTATTAGAAATGAATTCTCTAACATTTGACTCCTTACTGCCGAAGAATTTCGGTGTACACTTGAAAGATAGCCCAGAAAATAGAAAGAATGATTGTATAATTGGGTTATATGGATCCTGTCCGGTTGAGACCACAAGTAAAAATGAGATTGCCAAAAACGGACAAGGTAAGATTTCCATTTCTTCATATGAAGATGAGTCCCCTTTGAGGCCAGAATGGAATTTCCTTGATATCTGACATAATGCATAAAAGGGTCCTTGAACAACCATAGGGTCTTCTGAAAATCATTCCGAAGCACTACTACAAGATGTTCGATTTTTCCATAGAAATGTGTTCGCTCAAGAACAGTTCCAAAGGATGTTGGTCGTAAATGAGAAGATTGTTTACGGAGAAAAACAAATACCGATTCACATTCATATACATGAAAATTATATATGAACAAGAAGAATCTTCGATTCTCTTTTGAACAAACGGAAATCGATTTCTTTGGAGCTTTGAGACTATTCGAATTCTGATAGTTGTGGAGAAAGACTCGCAATAAATGCAAAGAGGGAGCATCTTGTATCCAAGAATACAGTATTTGAACCAAGATTTCCAGATGGGCGGGGTAAGGTATTAGTATATGTGACACGTGATTTAAATGTGATAATTTGTCCTCGAAAAAGGGAAATATTGAATGAATAGATCGTAAATTATGAAATTGGAATATTTCTTTTTCTTCTAAAGAAGAAACTAATTGCAGCGAGAATGGAATTTCCATAATAACTGCAAAACCCTCTGATACTGTCTTAGTATACAAATTTTTGCTGTGCCCAATGAATCGATTTTGGTTGGAATCATTAATCGAAATAATCAAACGATTCTGTCGATGCATTCGAGTAATTAAGCGTTTCACAATTAGTGAGCTGGATTTATTGTCATAACCTAAATTTTCCATAGTTTCGGAAAAAATCGAACCGTTTAAAGCATAATAATGAGCAAGTGCGTAAACATACTCCTGAAATAGAAACGGATAAATGAAGCATTGTTGCCGAAATCTCTCTATTTCGAAATATCTCTGTAATTCCTCCATTTGAAATTCTACTTGGTCCCCTTGGACCAAAGGCACGAGGTATTTCTTGGGTTATCAAATGATACATAGTGCGATACGGTCAGAACGAGGTATATAGTAAAAAAAAAGAGTAGATACCCCGAAGACGGGGAGTACAGCCCAAGCAATGGATCCTCTCTTTCCGTCCAATTTGTTTGTGTTCGTTATAGTTACAAAAGATGGTTAGAAATCCTTTATTTTTGCAACCCAATCGATCTTTTGATTTTGGAAGAAATTCTCTTTATCAGTATACCGTTTCTTCTACACACTCATCTCCACTCCATACTCTATAATCTATAATTATATTATAGAAAGAATGGTTAATAGTTAGGATTCATGAAAAAAGGAATCGATGATCCACTCATCGGAGAAATCTTTCCCGCATCAGGCACTAATCTATTTTTAACGTCTAATTAGATCGGGTAATCGTTCGAATTATGAATGGAAGCTCGTTGCTTTTGGGTTCCTTAGCATTGGAGCCGTTAGGGCTCTATCCATTTATTCACACGACCCAACTGTGAATTGATTTGGTACCGTTCCCAAAATCAAAACAAGATTTTGTACCGCCCCGGTTAAGGATGAAATATTTCCGGAGCTCTCCATTGATACGACATGCTGTTTTTTCCATTCATTCTCCTTCAGGATCAGTCGTGGTCTTACAAACTCTACCAATGGTATGGACGAATCCGTTGCTTCATCCAAATGTGTAAAAGATCATAGCCGCACTTAAAAGCCGAATACTCTACCGTTGAGTTAGCAACCCGTGTAGATAGGGTATGTAGATACGATCTAAACCAAAAAATAAAACAAAGAGATTAGATTGTCTTACCCAACCAAAACATTGAACCAGCAACAAATCGAAAAGAAACATTTGTTGATCGATTAAAAACGTAAAAATGTTCAGATCGGATGAAACCACAACAGATTCGCGAATAAATAGAGCTAATTTACGGGCCCTCCTTTTTTCTCATTTTTTTTTATGAAAAAAAAACTCAGAAGAGACTTCTTTTGTCACAGCGAATCTGTCGAACTCATCATTTGAGTGAAGGAAAGAAACTTATGGGACATAGAACAATGGATCCTTTTATTTAGCCACGATCCAATTATAAATCGACCGATACACCATTGTCAATATGAATTGAATGTTGAGAAACAAATTCCATAAACATAAGAAACATAAGGAAAATAAGGACTTGTGTTGGATTGGCACTACTATTCACTCGATCTTTTTTTTATTCGTTTCATGTCAATAAAAGATATTTTTTGCCGCTATATGATATGGGATCATGCGTTAGCAATAGTGAATAAGTATGAATAGAGCGAGAAAAAAGGAAAGGAACGGTGGAGAAAAATTATACAAAGCTAGATATTCCCTTTTTCTATTTCAGAAATTTCATTTCGTTTTATTAATTTAAAGTTCCTTAAATACTTTTGCTTTTTTTGAAATATCATAAACAGTTCGCGTAGGTTGAGCACCTTTCTCGAGGAAATATAGAATCGAAGGAACATTTGAATAAGTTTGTTTTTTTATCGGATCGTAAAAACCCACTTTACGAAGATCTCTTCCTTCTCTTCGGGATCGAACATCAATTGCAACGATTCGATAGACAGCGCATTGGGATAGATATAGATGAACAATACCCCCCCTAGAAACGTATAAGAGGCTTTCCCCTCGTACGGCTCGAGAAAGAATGATTCGAATTTCTGTATATAGTGGAAAACGGATCCATAAAAATCATCAATTTATTAGGATTTGAATCATTTTTTTTCTTCCTTACTGAAAAAGAAATCTCATTCATACTCATAACTCAAGTTGGGTAATTCTCAAAGAGATCAATGGTAAACCCTTAGACATTTATTGAGCCGTCTCTAACCTCTTTTGGTTGTCTCGTCTAGAATCTATTTTCCTTCCTCATTCTAATCTAGTTACTAAGACAATGGAAAATGGCGTTTACTTGTTCCGGTATCCTTTATCTTTGCTTTGAATCATTGGGTTTAGACATTACTTCGGTGATCCTTAATTGTTTCAAAATGGCAGCAACATACCTTTTGTTCTTTCTATTGAACAATTACACAAATGATTGTACCCTTTATGATACAAGTGATACAATACACTTTTGATCGAAAAAGTTTTACCAATTCCGAACAAATTGTACTTTTTTGCTTTTGGATTTGAAACTTGTTCGAATTTTGGATTTTTACATCGAAGATATCCTTACGAAGTTGGAACAACTTATTGACCGGCACTAACCCTAGATCCTTCCCTCTGATAAACGAATCAAGAATTTATGCTCGAGCTCCATCATGTACTATCCCCCCAAAAATTGGGTCCTAGTGGCATAGAACAAACTATGTCGAACCAAGAGCATCTTCATTGATATATAAAATGGAAATGGCGGGTGCAAGAATCCGCAGCAGATCTATCTTGTCCTTCAAGTCGCACGTTGCTTTCTACCACATCGTTTCAAACGAAGTTTTACCATAACACTCCCCTACCTCTCATTTGTAATTTGGAATCGATATGGAATTGATTCAATATGGAATCATGAATAGTCATTGGTTCCTTCAGTGCAGTGCATAGTAGAGCAGTCCATACCTTTTTCCATATGGATGAATAGACATTTATTTCTCTGGGAAAGTCTCGGCAAGAAATCAACTTAACCCCATATTCTGCCACCTGTCCTATGAAGAACACACATTTCTAAAAAACACTAAGAATGCGTTGCTTAAGACTTATTTATATCGACACTTTCAACGTATTGTTCGGGACGAGCACCCATGAACAATCCAATTCTTTCTTGAACAACTAAGCCAAATAAAGAGTATTTTTTTGGATTATAAATACAGGAACCAAATAAAACGAACCATTAACTAAACAAGTTTTTCTAATGACCCAGAAAAGTTGCAAGTAACTCGATACTATAAATTAACCCATCTCATACTTCTTCGAATATTTAAGACTTATAAATATAAGGTAGGGAGGCATGAAAAATGCTTTCAAGAATTTACTACTTCGAGACAGAATGATCATTATTAGAAATAAGTTTTCCTGTAAAAAATGAGTTTGATCTCTAAATCAATCAAATCAACAAATTGCCACAATCAAAACAAGTAATTAAATTAAAAGGGTTAGCAGATATCTCATTAATGATTAATGAAAGATACACAAATTCGATCGTCATAAGATAAATCCTTGTTTCTTTTCCAATCGAATCATCAACAATTTAAACCGGATAAACGGATCGAGAAACAAATCCAATTTGTTTGGATTCATGGAGATGAATAAAAAAGGAAAGACTTATGGAAGATAAGATTAAGGTCGTTATTCTCTCATCTTATTTTCTCAATCAGAATCGTAGGAGTATGCTTTTTCCGTATCCATCAGATACACCGGAGAATAGTGACCATGAGTCATCGTGTATATTTAAGAGATCACAAATCAAATCTGTTTCGCCGAAACCGAAATATCTGTGTCATTTAAATCTAAAATCAAACAAAACAATAAGAATACATATGGACTGGACGCGGCTCATTTTATACGGATTTTTTGTATATGTATTTTGGTTTATTTCAGGTTATTGTTCTCCAATTATTCATTGGAGAACAATGAATTTTAAATCAAAGCAATTGGGTCCAATCCAAAGAAAAGAAATCTGTTCCGTATTGAAGTTTATTCTTTTTAATGCGATCCATATCACACATATATTGAAATTGGTACCTTCCTTTGCGAAAAAACTCGTATTTACACAATTTTATGAGGATCATACATAGTCAAAACGAATCAAAAAATATTTTATTACGGGATGCTATCTTGTATAGGTATACAACCAAACGAGTCCAAATCAATTCGACTCGTCCTTTCCTTTCTCTTTTTTTGTTCCACCCCAGGCTTAGGAGCTTTAATTCCAGTGATGAAATGAGTACCAAGAACTCCTCCTGTTTCAGATTAAGGATCTACCTAAAATTAGTCATTTTGAATACCTTATTCCTTTTAGGAAAGATAGAGACCCTTCTTAGGCATTTTGCCTCAGAATGCATCATGTGGGAATCCAAAAAGGATATGATTCTTCATATGAATCATTAGAAATCGGAAAAAAGGATGGAATGGGATCGCGTTATATCCAAAATTACACCGTTAAATAAACAGAGGATTCTTAAAGAAAAGAAGAAAAGAGAACATTGTTATGAAAGAGTCAAGTTTGGGACGGAAGGATTCGAACCTCCGAGTAACGGGACCAAAACCCGCTGCCTTACCGCTTGGCCACGCCCCATTTAGATTTCCATTCGACACGAATAACACTATTATGTCTATTGGTTGTTCATCAATTCCAGCCCCAATCTAGATGGAATCTAGATAGATAGATCTATCTAGATTCTATACATCCATATATCCATACATCTATAATATATCTATATATCTATATATATAGAGACCTAGAATTAGGTTGTTGCCAGAATTCTACACATGTAGAACCAGAATGAATTTATTGCTCATTATATATAAATCAATATAAGATATTGTTGAAAAGTATGATTTTTTCAACTCTCAAATGAGAATTGAAAGATTTTTGATTGGGGGAGTTCAAAACAAAAGAAAAATTTTTTGTTTGGCCTATCTTCTTTCTTCATTTTTTCCCTTATATCAATAACTCAATAACAATGAAATTCTCTCAAAATATTTATTATGCTTAATACCTTTAGTTTGATATGTATCTGTCTTAATTCTACCCTTCATTCGGGTAGCTTTTTCTTCGCCAAATTACCCGAGGCTTATGCTTTTTTCAATCCAATCGTAGATATTATGCCGGTCATACCTGTGTTCTTTTTTCTCTTAGCCCTTGTTTGGCAAGCTGCTGTAAGTTTTCGATGAGATCTTGAATACTGTCCTAGAAGGATTAATGATTGATTTGAGGAAAAAAGAAATCTATTCTAACAGTTGATTTTGATAAGATCAGATAAGTCTTATCTTATGAACTCTCGATTCAAACATGGAAATTAGATAGCCGAAATGAATCTGGATCGCCCCGTTTTCTCATTCTGACCCTCCTAAATAAGGTCAAATACCCCGTGTAAGGTACCTCACAATACGTAATTGTGAGTATGAAAGAAAATTTCGGTAACGAAGAAGATCTTATTACAAATAAATCCCTTTCTTTTCTATTTTTCTAGTTTCTAGAAAGTAGAAAGAAATTTCTTGGTGTCAAAATGGGATATGCGATACAAAAACGGAGAATCTATTCCCCTATTTCCTTTCCACCAAAACTGATCTTGGAGATTGTGTAATGCTTACTCTCAAACTCTTCGTTTACACAGTAGTGGTATTCTTTGTTTCTCTATTCATCTTCGGATTCCTATCTAATGATCCAGGACGTAATCCTGGACGTGAGGAATAATAAAATCGGCGGTTTTTAGTTCCTGGATTTCTTCATTTTCTTAAGATCTTCTCTATTCCATACATTTAACCAAGATAAGAAGGGATCAAAATTTTTTAGAATTCGAAAGATGAGAAATTTCAAGCGATCAGAAGGGGCGGAGAGAGAGGGATTCGAACCCTCGGTACGAATAACCCGTACAACGGATTAGCAATCCGCCGCTTTAGTCCACTCAGCCATCTCTCCCAATAACAAATTGTTATTTCATTTGTAACGCGTGAAGTAAAGATTGAGAAAATCGAGGCTCTTTTATTCCCCGGCCTGGCCAGTCTCTAGCCAGGCCATTCCTCGTTTTGTTCCAACGAATCGTAGATCAAAAAATGTTTCTAATTTTAAAAACAAAATACTTGTTATTGTGGCAGTGACGAAGGCTATTTCCTTTCCTATGACACTCACTCCTGTCATTTGTTATGATTCTTTTTTTCCTTTTCTATTGATATTGACTTATTGGAATGAAAAAACACACGTTTATTTTCTTGAAAAGAATTAATGGAGAAGTTCAAAAAAAAATAGAACTACGGATTCTTCCACAACTCATTCTTCTGTTTATGTTTCGACTTCAATGGCTATTTCGAACCGGAACTTCAGTAACGATTCCCCATGCAAAAGGTATAACTTGTTATTTAAATGAATCTTCTTCTATTTCATTAAGTCCCCCCTCGGAACATGTCAGCACTCGCTGCAATTTTCCTACTTCTAATCCCATCTTGATTACGCCCCATTCGCTTATTCGACAAAATTGAAATTCATATACAATAATCATATTGTAGCGGGTATAGTTTAGTGGTAAAAGTGTGATTCGTTCTATCGGCAACGGAAATAGTTAGAGGGTCTTTCAGTTTGATTCATATTCCGACCGACAAACTTTATTTCTTAAAGGGTTTAATCCCTTAACCCTCAATGCCACGTTTGAGGAAGAATATAGATTCTAGTGATTTGTAT